CCGCGGATACCTTTGCTTCGTGCTTCGGAACAAAACAATTCGGTCAACCGGAATGTGTATTATCCCTGGTATTTTATTTAGTTATTCAGTCAAACCAATGATTCGTTATTGGAGCAGATAGCAACTTTCATCAGACATGCGTATTTTTTATTTTACAATGGATTTACATCTTTAATTAATGGAAATTTTTTTATGTAGTGAGTAATAGGCTCTGGTTGTTCGCTGTTCAAGAATTCTTGTTTAGGCCGTTCATACCATCCATACATAGTGTTTTGATCTAAGATTTCAATTCTTCCATGTTTCAGCAGTAGCATATTGTTCCGTGGAGCTAAGGTCCGAAATATGGAAAAAACAAGTATTTCCACGACTCTACCGCCCAGTCAATTCTGTTCCACTTAATCCCTCTTTCATGGCCACATATCTTTACGGCTAAGGAATGGGAAATCTTTCTCCTGTTACATGAATCCAATTTTCAGTTCATCCGGGAAAATCCATCTTTTTCTAAACAATGTCTTTGTCATTTGATCCAACAGCCTTCCGTTAGATAGGAACAGATTTGATAAGTACTGATAACTCGCGGATTGAATATTAGAACGGAAAGATCTATTATATAATGAACTAATGGTTCTAAGCCGTCGCCGTCTCTGTCGATTAAGAAAAAATTCGAAGTACTTTTCTTTCGGTTTCTTGCTAAACCCGCGTTTATATAGAGTCTCCCTTTGGGAAGTCAGAAGAAGCCCCTTTGACATCTCTTCATCTGCAAAGAATTCTCGATGTGAAAACAGAAAGACAGAGAGCTCATCGTTGAATATGTAAAAGAGTGGATCTCCAGGGTCCCAAATGAATTGGCCTTTTCGAAAAAAGACTTGTTCTTTGGAAGATCTATCTCGTCCCGGGTACTCCATGGTTTCACTCTGCAAGAACTCCCAATCATTCTCTTGAAGCTCATCCTCTTCATCATATCCATCATCCCCTTCACCATAAAATGCATACTCAAAATATTCATCATTCACTTCATCAGAAATGATCGGCTTGCCCCGAAATGACCTGGCCCAATAGGGAAATTCCAATTCATTGGGCCTTTCGATCCAATCAAATAGAAAGCCCCAAGATTGCCATATTCTAGGAGCCCAAACTATGTGATCGACTGCATCCTCCGCTAACTGTTGCGGGTCGGTGCCTTCTGCCCATTCTTTAAACTCCGATTCATAGAGAAATCTACGATCAAAGATAGAACGAGATCCATTTTCCATCATCTCTAAGGGATTCCTTGGTTCGGGCCGAAGAAGCGAGGATCCCACCAAAGCGCCTTCTACTACTTCTAATAGGCCATCAACTAGATCAGAATCCGTCTCAACGAGTCTATAAGAAGTGATCCAATTTTTTTCATCGGGTCCGGGTAGAGACCAAAGATCTTGAGCGATCGATCCGGCAGAACAACTCAAAAGATAAAGAAGTATCGTTAATTTCTTCATGCTCGTTCCAAGTTCGAAGAACCATTTGTACAAATAAGGATCCCCTTCGTAACATGATTGCTTCTTCATATAGATAGATATAGGATCTATAAGGCAGCAATTATTTATAAGTACATTTTGTGCAACAGCCCTTCCTATCTGATAGAAAAGGATGCCATGATCCGGAACCGGTCTTAGATGGGCTCGCAACTCCCAAGTTTGTCTATGAAGAGCGAATCTAATTGTATTAGTGTCTATAATGGATTTCTTCTGTGTAATACTAATCGATAGGGCCTCATTGGTAATTGCTACAAGATCTCGTGCATTGTAACCCATGGCTATGGACCCGAATCCATTAGTATGGAACATTTTCTTTTCCAAGTGAAATCCCCTAGTATATGAAAGGGTGAAAACGTGCTTTCGTTGTTGTGGAATAAGAAGCCTTCGTATCTTAATGCATGTATTTAATTTATTCGGAGCTATTAGAGCGGGATCCACTTTTTGGGGAATATGAGTCGAAGCAATAACAAGAATATCTCTAGTGGACCGTCTTTCACAATCCCCGGAGAGATAGTTCAATAATAAACCGAGGGACTCCGACTCATCCACATACAGATCATGAATGTTTGGAATCCATACTATGCAAGGAGACATTGTTCTTGCCAATTCGAATTGCAAGTTGATAGAAGCTAGGTCTATTTCCAACTCGATGATATACCTAAGCATCTCATCATCCACCGTATACTCCTCCCTCAGCTCCGGGTCCGAGTTCAAGTTCGAATAAATAGAGTCGCGATCATCAATATCGTCCACATCTTTAAGCGCACCCATATAGTCCTTAGAAGGATCGCTATCATCATCAATACCATCAATATCCACATCATCAAGCGCTTCCATATAGTCCTCAGGATCGAGATCATCAATAACTATTTTCAAATCCAGCTTGTTCAGAAATACCGTAATGAAAGGAAGATAGGAGTTTGTCGCTAGGGATTTGACCAAATAGGATCGTCCAGTTCCTATAGGACCTATCACTAAAATACCCCTAGAGGGGGATAGGGCTAGGCGGAACGAAAAGGTTTTTTGTTTTCCATGAGATGGGAAATGAAAACTATTAGCCCCACACGAGGTTTGTGAATAAGTGATTGTCTGATAATGAGCAAGGAATATCCGTCTTTCTGCTAAACAGGATGTATTGAACTCATAATTCATTAGATCCTTTTGATGAATGTCAACTACGTATCGTAAGTAAATTGCTCCCGCTTGTTCAAACATTTGATAACCATAGTCACTCTTTACTAAATGATCAATATGAGTCAGACTCCATAGAATTTTATCAATCCCTTTTTCTGGCCTTAAGGTGGAGAAATGAAACGAGTAAACTCTCTCTTTATCCAAAAACCAATCACAGGTCTCGATCCAGGATTCTATTTCATCATGAGTCTGAAACCTTTGTCCTTTTCTTATCCATGAATAGATCTCTTTACTTGTATGACTTAGATGTCTCGTATTTCTCGAAAAAGTGATTCGATTGATGGGATTTGGTATGATACTTATGAGATCGATGAGATTGAAAAATATCTTCTGTATAAATTTGACCCCATAAGCGGGACCACCACCAAATAGCGCAAAACCCAGTATTTCTGCTAGAAAATCTTCTAATTGTTCCCGAGCAACTAGAAAGAGATTCTTTAACCAGAAAGAATTCGGTTCAGGTTTAGGATACCCATCCACAAGTTTGTACACCCCAATCATGTATGATGGAATCGTCAAAGATTTTATCCTCTCGAACTCTGTCTGTAACTCACTAGAGTCTAGGGAAACTGAGAAAAGAAGTACCTGAACGAGACATCCAGCAAGAAGAAGAAGTAAAAGGCTTGAATAGAGGAACTCCCGAACATTTGGCGAGCTCAGATGTGTCGATATCAACGGTGACTCATTATTTCGATGAATCATTTCTTCGACCCGAAGAAGCCTACGGAAACACTTCCACGAAATATCACTTGAAATCTCACTTATCGGTGCCCACAATCCCCACAATTTTAGCTTAAGAGCTCGCCATTTTAGCTTAAGAATTCGCCATCCTGATCTGTGCATAATATAATGAAAATTGGATACAAATTTGTGACTGCTACTTAGCATCGGCAATAGGTCTGAAAAAGCATCTAAAAATATCAAATTTAGATATTTGTACCCTGTCGAAGTAAAGAACCATGGCATATATGTTTGGAATAGATTCCATTTTGAGAGAGTTGAAAAAGCACTATCTCGTTGAAAGGTTTGCCCTTTCTCAACGCCTTTCTTTAGCCAATTTCGCCAAAGACGCAATTTTTTACTCGTTTCGGATGGTAAATATTTCTCAGAACGTGGAGTGTGAATCAAACCCATGTTTGAATTGAAATTCAGATACTGATGCAAGTTCTTCCTTTCTGAATCAGATAGATTCATATCTGAAAGAGGTTGACAATAAGTTCTTTCCAAATTGACTATTTCTTCCTCTGTTAGAGGTGTTCCAGAAATGTCTGCGATCGAGTAAATAGTTCTACGAACGAATAGATCGGATCGAATTGGAAAATGGAAAGATTTGTACAAGTTATACCTTTCGTTACCCCTTTGTGGAAAATCGTTAGGTATGAATATGTTAGATACCTGTGACTCGATTGGTGAAATAGTATCTCTCTCCAAAAAAGCATGTTTTTTTTTACCGACGCACAAAGAAAATTTTTTGTTGCGAATGAACAAGATATTGAGGAATTGTCTATACGTAAAATCATAATTCTTGATACGGGCCTTTTCCATATAAAAAGAGAATCTTTTGTTACAGTTACAATAGAAGAAGAAGTGATGTGGATTATTCAAGAATCGAAGTCGATTTGCTTTATAAAAAGAAGATATCAATGAACTTCTATGAAATGCTTTTACGGGATTCAGCCAATTGTCTTGATCGCAGGATATCATTGAGAAATAGGAATCCGTGTTATCAAAGGATTTCCTGCGATTCTTTCGAGTATGGGAGTCAATCATCCACTTCCACTTTGGTATCTTATTGAACAAAAAGTGTGATATTGTTCCTCCATTGATCAATAATTTCGATTTTTGGGAAGTATCATGATCATCCGCTTTCCATTTTTTCAAATGAACGATTGGAAGACCTAGTGATTTTAACAACGGATTGCAGAGTTGATCATTCGGACCTTTCAATTCATAAATGTGGAGCTCAGACCTATGAATGGGCATATTCCCTAAACTCACAAAGAAAAAAGGAAGTGAGTTAGACAAAAAGAGAATCAGCTTTGACAATGACTTAGAAAATTTTTTTTTGTTGATAACCTTAGACCAATCAATCCAATATTGATTAATACGTAATCGATCGAAGACTACTTGAACTGGAAAACGGCTTTTCTGCTCAGAAACGAAATGTTCATGGAAATTTTTGCTCTCGTTGAACCCTTTGTATCTATATGCATCAGGATCCCGATTCATGGATCTCTCGCTTCGAGAAATCAAAATAAGAGAATCGAACCGTTTCTTCTGATTCTTTTTCAA